TTTTATTTTTTTTTATTTAATATAAAATTTATTAAGGATGGTTAAGAATTATTTTATATTATAAATTATATATATATATATATATAAATATTTATTAAATTATATATATATATATATATATTAAATATTTAATTTATTATTTAATTATATATTTAATTAATTTTTTATTTAAATTAATATTAAATTAAAAAATTATTTATTATTAAAAAAAAAAATAAGAGAAATAATAAAAATTTATTAATTTATATTAAATATATAATATAAAAAAAAAAAAAAAAAAATCTATATAAGATTTTTTAATATAAAATAAAATAATTATGTTTTTAAAAATTTATTATAAATTTATTTTACATATAAATTTTAGTATTTAATATTAATTATTTAAATAATAATTAATTTAATTTTATTTGTAGTAATTAATATTAAAAATTTAAGAAATTAAGATTTAGTAATATAAAAATTAATAACTAATTTTGTGCCAGCAGTTGCGGTTAAACAAAAGTTAAATTAAATTATTTCAGTTTATAATAAGTAAATAATTATATCATTAAAATAAATATTAAATTATTAAGTGAAATTTTAATTTAATTAAATTTTATTTAATTTTTATGATTTAATAAATTTTAATATAAACTAGGATTAGATACCCTATTATTAAAAATTTAATTTATAATACTAAAATAGTAAATAATAATTTATTGAAACTTAAATAATATGGCGGTATTTTAGTTCATTTAGAGGAATCTGTCTAATAATTGATAATCCACGAATAAATTTACTTAATTTATAATTTTGTATATCATTGTTAAAAAAATATTTTTTAGTAAAAATAATATTTAAAATTTAAGATTATAATTTAAATCAGATCAAGATGCAGAGTATAATTAAGAATATGATGGATTACATTAAAAATATTTAAATGAATAATTTTATTGTAAAATAAATTTGAAGGTGGATTTAAATGTAATTTTAATTAATTTATTAAAATGATTATAAATTAAAATATGTACATATTGCCCGTCACTTTCATTTAAAAGTTGAAATAAGTCGTAACAAAGTAGAAGTACTGGAAAGTGTTTCTAGAAAGATCAAATTAGAGCTTGTAATAAGTATTTCATTTACATTGAAAAGAAATTAAAAATTAATTAATTTGAGGGGTAAAATTAATAATTTAAGTTTAATAAAAAAAATTTTAATATTAAAAAGAAATAATGGGGGTTTGAGTATTTTTAATAGAAAAAATTAATATATTTATAGTTAATTATTACTGTAAAGGAATTTATAAATAATTGAAATTAATTAATAAAAAAGTAAATTTAATTTATTGTATCTTGTGTATCAGAGTTTATTAAATAATAATAATTTATTTAAATAAATCTCGAATTTAAAAGAGTTAATTAATTATAAAAGTTAATGTTGTATAATTATTTTTAATAATTAATTAGAAATGAAATGTTAATCGTTTTTAAATATATCTAGTTTTTTTAGAAAAAAATTTAATTTAAAATTTAAATAATTTTATAATTTTTTAATTAATTATGAAAATTTAAAATTTAATAATTTAGGGGATAAGCTTTAAATTAAATTTTTATAATTAAAATTAATTTAAAATTAAAATTTTTAATATTTATATTGTTTATAAATTATAGTTTATTATAAAAAATTTTAATTGTAAATAAAATTTAAAAAAAAATTTAATTTTTTATAAAAGAAATAATTTATAATTAAATAAAATTAGGTATAATGATAAAATTAGTATAATATTATAAATAAAATTAAATATATTAATGAGATAAATTAAAGGAATTCGGCAAAATTTTATATTCACTTGTTTATCAAAAACATGTCTTTTTGTTAATAATTTAAAGTCTAATCTGCCCACTGATAATTAATATTAAAGGGCTGCAGTATATTGACTGTACAAAGGTAGCATAATCATTAGTCTTTTAATTGAAGACTTGTATGAAAGATTTGATGAAATATAAACTGTCTCTGATTTAATAATAGAAATTAATTTTTTAGTTAAAAAGCTAAAATATAATTAAAAGACGAGAAGACCCTATAGAGTTTTATATTTTATTTATTTTATATTTATTATATAAATAATTATATAAAATAATTAAAATATTTTGTTGGGGTGATAGAAAAATTTAAAAAACTTTTTTTATTTTTTTACATAAATAAGTGATTAATTGATCCATTATTAGTGATTAAAAGAAAAAATTACCTTAGGGATAACAGCGTAATTTTTTTTTTTAGTACATATAAGAAAAAAAGTTTGCGACCTCGATGTTGGATTAAGATAAAATTTAAATGCAAAAGTTTAAAATTTTGATCTGTTCGATCATTAAAATCTTACATGATCTGAGTTCAAACCGGTGTAAGCCAGGTTGGTTTCTATCTTTAATAAATATAAATATTTTAGTACGAAAGGATCAAATATTTAAAATAGTTTTATTTTTGTTGAATTTTATTAATTTTTTGTTATAACTATTTTGGCAGAAAATTGTAATGATTTTAGAAGTCATATATATATATATATATTATATATAGATAGTATATGATATGATTAGATTTATTTAATATTTTAGTTGGGATATTAGTTTTAATTATTGGGGTTTTAATTGGTGTTGCTTTTTTAACTTTATTAGAGCGAAAAGTTTTAGGTTATATTCAAATTCGTAAGGGTCCTAATAAAATAGGTTATATTGGTTTGTTACAACCTTTTTGTGATGCTATTAAATTATTTTCTAAGGAACAAGTTTATTTAAATTATTCTAATTATTTAGTTTATTATTTTTCTCCTATTATAAGATTTATTTTATCTTTAATAATTTGAATATTAATTCCTTATATATTTAATATAATTATATTTAATTTGGGGATTTTATTTTTTTTATGTTGTACTAGAATTGGTGTTTATGCTTTAATAATTGCTGGGTGATCTTCTAATTCTAATTATTCTTTATTGGGGGGTTTACGAGCAGTTGCTCAAACTATTTCTTATGAAGTTAGAATATCTTTAATTATAATATCTAGAATTATTATGATTATAGATTTTAATTTAATAAAGTTTTTTAATTATCAAATTATAATTTGATTTATTTTTTTAATAATACCTTTGAGATTATGTTTCTTATCTTCGTTAATAGCTGAAACTAATCGTACTCCTTTTGATTTTGCTGAAGGAGAAAGAGAATTAGTTTCTGGATTTAATATTGAATATAGAAGAGGGGGGTTTGCTTTAATTTTTTTATCTGAATATTCTAGTATTTTATTTATAAGTTTATTATTTGTTATTTTATATGTGGGTGGTTATGATTTAACTTTATTTTTTTATTTAAAATTAGTTTTTTTGTCTTTTTTTTTTATTTGAGTTCGTGGAACATTACCTCGTTATCGTTATGATAAATTGATATATTTATGTTGAAAGAGATATTTACCTATTTCTTTAAATTTTTTATTATTTTTTATAGGATTAAAAATATTTTTAGGTTATAAAATAAATTTAGTATAAATTAATAGAATAATTATTCTTTCTTATGTTTTCAAAACAAATGCTTTAACAAGCTCATTAATTAGTTATTAAAAATTAAATTATCTCATATTTTATTAATAATTGGATTAATAATAAAATATAAAAAATATAAAACTGTTAATAGTTGTCCTGTAATAATATAAGGAGCTTCTACTGATCGTGCTCCAATTCAAGTCAATAAAATAATAATTGTAATTATTGATCAAAATAAGATTTGATTTATTGGATAAAATTGAATTCCTTGAATTTTTTTATTGAATGTAAATGGTAAAATAATTAAAATTAAAATAGATATAACTAAAGCAATAACTCCTCCTAATTTATTTGGAATAGACCGTAAAATTGCATAGGCAAATAAAAAATATCATTCTGGTTGAATATGAATTGGTGTTACTAGTGGATTAGCTGGGATAAAATTATCGGGATCTCCCAATAAATATGGATTAATTAATGAGAGTAATGTTAATAATAAAATTAGAATAATAAATCCAATTAAGTCTTTGAATGTAAAGAATGGATGAAATGGGATTTTATCTAAGTTTCTATTAATTCCAAGAGGGTTATTCGATCCTGTTTGATGTAAAAATAATAAATGAATTATTGTTAATATTATAATAATAAATGGAAATAAAAAATGAAATGTATAAAATCGAGTTAATGTTGCATTATCAACAGCAAATCCTCCTCAAATTCAATTTACTAATATTGTTCCTAAATAAGGAATAGCTGATAATAAATTAGTAATTACTGTTGCTCCTCAAAATGATATTTGTCCTCATGGTAACACATAACCTATAAAAGCTGTAGCTATTAATAAAAATAAAATAATAACTCCTACTATTCAAGTATATATAAGGTTAAATGATTCATAATAAATTCCTCGTCCAATATGTAAATAAATACAAATAAAAAAAAATGATGCTCCATTAGCGTGTAAAGTTCGAATTAATCAACCATAGTTAACATTTCGACAAATATAATTTACACTATAAAAAGCTATTTCAATATTAGCTGTATAATATATAGTTAAAAATAATCCTGTAATAATTTGAATTATTAAACATAAAGCTAAAAGAGATCCTATATTTCATCAGGAAGAAATATTAGAAGGGGAAGGTAAATCAATTAAGGAATTATTAATAATTTTAATAATTGGGTGAGTTTTACGGATAGGTTTAAATATTTTTATCATTAGTTATTTATTAATTTTTAAAAATAAGATCGTAACGGTCCAAAAAAAATATTAGTAATTTTTACTACCGCAACAAGAGCAATAAATAAATAAATAATTATTATTAAAGTTAATATATAGGTTTGTTCATTATATAATTTTGATAAATTAAAATTAAATTCATTATTAAAAAATAAAAATAAATTAAAAAAATTATTTATTTCATCATTAAATGAAAAATTTATTCAAGTTAAATTATTTTTATAAAAAAATCTAATAATTAATATAATAATTAATAATAAAAAAAATCTTTTATTAAATGGGGAAATTTTAAATAGTTCATTTGAAGCAATTCTTGAAACATAAATAAATAAAACCAATAATCCTCCTAAAAAAATTAAAAATAAGATATAGGAAAATCAATAAGTATTAATTAATATTCTTGATAAGGTACATATAAAAAGGGTTTGAATTAAGATTAATAATCCTATTGAAAATGGATGATTTAAAAAAAATATAAAAATTGATAAAAAAATTAGGGAAAATGATAAAAATATTTTAATAATTTCAAAGAATAGTTTAAGAAAAATAATAATTTTGGAGATTATAGATAAAGATATTCTTTTTCTTTGAAGTTTTTAAAGAATTTTCTTATTTTTGATTTACAAGACCAAGGTTTTTTTTAAACTATAAAAACAAATGATAGTTAATATATGATTAGTGATTTTTTTAATATTTTTATTTGGAAATATAATTTTTGTTTCTAAACATAAACATTTATTAATTGTATTATTAAGATTAGAATTTATGGTATTAAGTATTTTTTTTTTTTTAATAATATATTTAATAATATTAGATTATAATATATATATATTAATGGTTTTTTTAGTTTTTTCAGTTTGTGAGGGGGCGTTAGGACTTTCTATTTTAGTATCTATAATTCGAACTCATGGTAATGATTATTTTCAAAGATATAATTTAATTTAAAATGATAAAGTTTTTATTTATAGCTTTTTTTATAATTCCTTTATGTTTTAAAAAAAATATGTTTTGAATGGTTCAGTTAGTGATAATAATAATAATATTAATATTTATAAATTTAACTTTAAGTATTATATATTTTTCTAATTTAGGGTATATAATAGGTTGTGATTTAATTTCTTATGGTTTAATTTTATTAAGAATTTGAATTAGAAGATTAATAATTATAGCAAGAGAAAGTTTATATAAAAGAAAATTTTATGATAATTTTTTTTTATTTAATGTTGTAATATTAATAATTATATTATATTTAACTTTTAGAGTAATAAATTTATTTATATTTTATTTATTTTTTGAGGGAAGATTAATTCCTACTTTAATGTTAATTATTGGGTGAGGATATCAACCAGAACGAATTCAAGCAGGTATGTATTTATTATTTTATACTTTATTTGTTTCTTTACCTTTATTATTAGGTATTTTTTTTATTTATAGAAAAATAAGAAGAATAATAATTTATTTTATAAAATTTTATGATTATAATATATTATTATTATATGTAAGAATAATTATAGCTTTTTTAGTTAAAATACCCATATATTTTACTCATTTATGGTTACCTAAAGCTCATGTAGAAGCTCCTGTTTCTGGGTCTATGATTTTAGCTGCTATTATATTAAAATTAGGTGGTTATGGATTATTACGTATTTTAATTATTTTACAAAAGGTTAATTTAAAAATAGGTTTTATTTGAGTTGTTATTAGATTAATTGGGGGTTTATATATTAGATTAAAGTGTTTTTGCCAAGTTGATATAAAATCTTTAATTGCTTATTCATCAGTTGCTCATATAAGATTAGTAATTGGTGGTATTATAACTATAAATTATTGAGGATTTATTGGAGCTTATATTTTAATAATTGGTCATGGGTTATGTTCTTCTGGTATATTTTGTTTATCAAATATTAGTTATGAGCGATTAGGAAGACGAAGATTATTTTTAAATAAGGGGATAATAAATTTTATACCTTCTATAAGAATATGATGATTTTTATTTATATCTTCTAATATAGCTGCTCCACCTTCTTTAAATTTAATAGGTGAAATTAGTTTAATTAATAGATTAATTAGTTGATCATGATTAAGAATAATTATATTAATGGGAATTTCTTTTTTTAGAGCTGGTTATAGATTATATTTATATTCATATACTCAACATGGGAAATATAATTTAGGTGTTTATAGATTTTATGGAGGGGTATCTCGAGAATATTTAATGTTAATATTACATTGATTACCTTTAAATATTTTAGTTTTAAAAATTGATTATAGAATAATTTGATTTTACTTAAATAATTTAATTAAAATATTGATTTGTGGTGTCAAAAATATGGGTTTATAATCATTTTAAGTTATATATAAACAATCTATTTGTTTTATTAGATTTTTTTTTTTATTTTTTTTTATATTAATTAATTTTTTTATGATAATTTATTTTATTATAAATAATATAGTTATATTATTAGAATGGGAAATTATTTCTTTTAATTCTATAAATATTGTTATATCTATTTTATTAGATTGAATATCTTTATTATTTATAATATTTGTTTCTTTAATTTCATCTTCTGTTATTTTTTATAGAAAAAGATATATAAGTTCAGATTTAAATTTAAATCGTTTTATTATTTTAGTTTTATTATTTGTTTTTTCTATAGTTTTATTAATTATTAGACCTAATATAATTAGAATTTTTTTAGGTTGAGATGGTTTAGGTTTAGTTTCTTATTGTTTGATTATTTATTATCAAAATATAAAATCTTATAATGCTGGTATATTAACAGCTTTATCTAATCGGGTTGGGGATATTATAATTTTAATATTAATTTCTTGAATAATAAATTATGGAAGTTGAAATTATATTTTTTATTTAAATTTTATAAGTAATGATTATTCTATAAAAATTATTGGAGTTTTAGTAATTTTAGCTGCTATAACTAAAAGAGCTCAAATTCCTTTTAGAGCTTGATTGCCTGCAGCTATAGCTGCTCCAACTCCAGTTTCTGCTTTGGTTCATTCTTCTACTTTAGTTACTGCTGGTGTTTATTTATTAATTCGTTTTAATAATTTATTATTAGATATATTTTTTTTTAAAATATTATTGTTATTATCTGGATTAACAATATTTATAGCTGGTATTTGTGCTAATTATGAATATGATTTAAAGAAAATTATTGCTCTTTCTACTTTAAGACAATTGGGTTTAATAATGAGAATTTTAAGAATAGGATATGGAGATTTAGCTTTTTTTCATTTATTAACTCATGCTATATTTAAAGCTTTATTATTTATATGTGCTGGTGTAATTATTCATATAATAATAGATAATCAAGATATTCGTATAATAGGGGGTATTAGAGTATTTATTCCGTTGACTTCTTTATGTATAAATATTTCTAATTTAGCTTTATGTGGTATTCCTTTTTTAGCTGGGTTTTATTCTAAGGATATTATTTTAGAGGTGGTTAGAATAAGAAATTTAAATTTATTTGTTTATTATTTATATTATGTTTCAACGGGTTTAACTATATTTTATACTTTACGGTTATTAATATATTTAATAATTAATGATTTTAATTTATTATCTATTTATAATTTATATGATGAGGATTTTATTATATTAAAGAGAATGTTTTTATTATTATTAATAAGATTAATTTCAGGAAGATTATTAAGTTGATTAATTTTTTCTTATCCTTATATGATTTATCTTTCTTTTAATATAAAAATAATAGTTATTTATGTTACATTAATTGGTATATTTATGGGATTTGTAATTAGAAATATGGGTATTTATTCTATTAATAAGTTTTTAATAACATATAATTTGAGAATTTTTTTAACTGTTATGTGATTTTTACCTGGTTTATCTACTTATATAATAAATTATAGTTTTTTAATTTTAGGACAAAAATTATTAAAAAATATTGATATAGGTTGAGGAGAAATTTATAAAAGTCAAGGTATTTATAATATTATAAAAAATTATTCTACAATTTTTTATGTTTATCAATTAAATAATTTTAAAATTTTTTTATTTAGATTTATTTTATGAATAATAATTTTTATTTTTATATTAATATTATAATTAATTTAAATAGCTTAAATAAGAGTATAATATTGAAGATATTAGGGTGATTTGTTAATCTTTAAATATAAGTAGTATATATATATATATATATATTTATAAAAATTATATATTTTATTTTTACAGTGAAAATGTAATGTTTTAATCATTAAACTATATAAATTATAAAAATAAAGAAATATTAATGATATTAATCACTATAAATTAAGTTAGCAGCTTAATTAATATATATTTCTAATTGGAATATTTATTCAATTTTATCATTAACAGTGATATACCTCTATTTGGTTTCAATTAATAAATAAGGAGTTTTATTAACTCTATCTTTTAGGTCGAAACTAAATACAAAATTGCTTCTTATTTAAGATAAATTGAATTTCAATATTTTTTGAATGCAAATCAAATGTTTTTTTTAAACTATAATCCTTGAAGTTTATTTATTATAATATTGATTTTTTTTTTAATTAATTCAATTTAATATATTTTGATTTCATTCATGATATAAACCAATTAATAATATAATAATAAAAAAAAATCTAGTTTTATATCAGATTATGAAATTAACTATTTTAAATGTTGGAATTAATGGAAAAATAAGAGCAATTTCAACATCAAAAATTAAAAAAATTATAGTAATTAAGAAAAAATGTAATGAAAAAGGAATTCGAGCTAAGCATTTAGGGTCAAATCCGCATTCAAATGGAGAACATTTTTCTCGGTCTAATAATGATTTCTTTGAAATAATAAATGAAATTATTATAAACAAATTTGAAATAACTATTATTATTAATGAAAGGGTTATTAAAATAATGATTATTTATATTAATAAATTATTAATCTTTTTGATTGGAAGTCAAATATACTAAATATATTATATAAATAATTAGTTTCCTCATCAATAAATAGAAATATAGAGGAATAATCAAACAACATCTACAAAATGTCAATATCATGCTGCTGCTTCAAATCCAAAATGATGGTTTTTTGAAAAATGATTACTTAAATGACGAAAAAAACATGTAGTTAAAAAAATTGTTCCAATAATAACATGAAGACCATGGAATCCTGTTGCTATGAAAAATGTTGATCCATAAATTCTATCAGCAATGGTAAATGGAGCTTCAATATATTCATAGGCTTGTAAAATTGTAAAATAAATTCCTAAAATAATAGTAATAAATAATCTTTGTGATGTTTGTGTAAAATTATTTTCTATAAGTGCATGATGAGCTCATGTTACAGTAATTCCTGATGTAATTAAAATGATTGTATTAAGAAGAGGAATTTGAAATGGGTTAAATGGAATAATTCTTAGTGGTGGTCATATAGCTCCAATTTCAATGTTTGGGGATAAACTACTGTGAAAAAATGCTCAAAAAAAAGAAATGAAAAAAAAAATTTCTGAGACAATAAATAAAATTATTCCTCATCGTAATCCATTAGATACTAAAATAGTATGTTTTCCTTGATATGTTCCTTCTCGGCAAACATCTCGTCATCATTGATATATTGTTAATAATACAATTAAATATCCTAATAAAAAAAGATTTATATTAAAATTATGAAATCATTTAATTAATCCTGTAACTAATGTTATAACTCCAATAGCTCCAGTTAATGGTCATGGTCTATAATCTACTAAGTGATATGGGTGGTTATGATTTATTGACATTAGTTAACTTCTCTAGAATAAAGTGTACTAAGAATAGTAATTACATAAGCTTGAATAATAGCTACAGCTGATTCTAAAATTAATAATAAAATTTGAACAAAAATTAAAATAATTAAAAAATAATTTGATATATTAGTTCCCGTATTTCTTAAAAGAGTTAATAATAAATGTCCTGCAATTATATTGGCTGTTAGACGAACTGCTAAAGTTCCGGGTCGAATAATATTTCTAATTGTTTCAATTAAAACTATAAATGGTATAAGAATAGTTGGTGTACCTTGGGGAATTATATGAATAAATATATGTTGAGTATTATTAATTCATCCATAAATTATAAATCTTAATCATAAGGTTAAAGATATTGATAATGAAATATTTAAATGACTAGTTCTTGTAAAAATATATGGGAATAATCCTAAAAAATTATTAAATAAAATAAAAAAGAAAAGTGAAATAAAAATAAATGTTGAACCTTTAAATCTATTACTTCCTAATAATGTTTTAAATTCATTATGTAATTTATTTGAGATAAAGTTTCACAATATAAAGTGTCGATTAGGAATTAATCAAAAAGAATATGGAATAAATATTAATCCAATAAAGGTTCTAATTCAATTTAATGGTATATTGAGAATATTAGTAGATGGATCAAAAATTGAAAATAAGTTATTTATCATTTTCAATTTTGATTATTAGAAATTTTAATTTTTTTAAAATTATTTATCTTAATTAATTTATAATTAAAAATATAAAAATTTATAATGATAAAAATTAAGAAAATAGAAATAAAAAAAATAAAAAAAAAAATTCAATTAATTGGTATTATTTGAGGGATAAAAGAATATTACTTTGTAATAATTTAAATTTGACATATTTATGTTATAAATTAACTAATTCTTTCATTAGAGGTAATTGCCAATTTACCATGAAATGGTTTAAGAGACCAGTACTTGCTTTCAGTCATCTAATGAATAATTATTAATTCAATTAATAAAATTTTTAATTGAAATTCTTTCAATTACAATAGGTATAAATCTATGATTAGCTCCACAAATTTCTGAACATTGTCCAAAAAAAATTCCTGGTCGGTTAATAAAAAATCTTGTTTGATTAAGACGACCTGGATTAGCATCTACTTTAACTCCTAAAGAAGGAACTGTTCATGAGTGAATAACATCAGTAGCTGTAATTAAAATACGAATTTGGTTATTTATAGGTAAAACAACTCGATTATCAACATCTAAAAGACGAAAATTGTTAATGTTTTCATTTGAATTATTTATATATGAATCAAATTCTACATTATTAAAATCAGAGTATTCATAACTTCAATATCATTGATGACCAATTGATTTTAGTGTAATTAGGGGATTGTTTAATTCATCTAATAAGTAAAGTAGTCGAAGAGATGGTAAAGCAATAAAAATTAAGGTAATAGCGGGTAAAATAGTTCAGATTAATTCAATTATTTGTCCTTCTAATAAAAATCGATTAATATAAGAGTTAAAAAATAAATTTAATATTAAATATCCAACTAAAATTGTAATTATAATTAAAATAATTAAAGTATGATCATGAAAAAAAATAATTTGTTCTATTAATGGTGATGCTCTATTTTGATAATTTAAGTTTGATCATGTTGCCATTTCTAAAAAAAGGATAAACCTTTATAAATGGGGTTTAAATCCATTACATATAATCTGCCATATTAGAAGTTAGTTAAAATTGGTAATTCATTATAAGAATGTTCTGATGGGGGTAAATTTTGATATCATTCAATTGAAGATGGTATATTTAATGGGAATAAAATAATACGTTGATTAATTATAGATTCTCATACAATAATAATTATTATTATTATGGAAATAAGAGAAATATAAGATCCAAATGATGAAATAATATTTCAGGATACAAAACTATCTGGATAATCTGAATAACGTCGAGGTATTCCAGCTAATCCTAAAAAATGTTGTGGAAAAAATGTTAAATTTACTCCAATAAATATAGAAATAAATTGAATTTTTAATAGATAATTATTTATTATTAATCCAGTAAATAATGGGTATCAATGAATAAATCCTCCTATAATAGCAAATACAGCTCCTATTGATAAAACATAATGGAAATGAGCTACTACATAATAAGTATCATGTAAAGTAATATCAATAGAAGAGTTAGCTAAAACAACTCCTGTTAATCCTCCTACTGTAAATAAAAAAATAAAACCTAATCCTCATAATATAGAAGGACTATAATTAATTTGTGTTCCATGTAATGTAGCTAATCAACTAAAAATTTTAATTCCTGTGGGAACAGCAATAATTATTGTTGCTGATGTAAAGTAAGCTCGAGTATCAATATCTATACCTACTGTAAATATATGATGTGCTCATACAATAAATCCTAATAATCCAATTGCTATTATTGCATAAATTATACCTAAACATCCAAATGTTTCTTTTTTTCCTCTTTCTTGAGAAATAATATGGGAGATTATACCAAATCCTGGTAAAATTAAAATATATACTTCAGGGTGACCAAAAAATCAAAATAAGTGTTGGTATAAAATTGGATCACCTCCTCCTGCTGGATCAAAAAATGATGTATTAATATTTCGATCAGTTAATAATATTGTAATAGCTCCGGCTAATACTGGTAAAGATAAGACTAATAATAAAGCTGTAATTCCTACTGCTCATACAAATAAAGGTATTTGATCAAATGATATTCCATTAACTCGTATATTAATAATTGTTGTAATAAAATTAATAGCTCCTAAAATAGATGAAATTCCTGCTAAATGTAATGAGAAAATTGCTAAATCAACTGATGATCCTCCGTGTGCAATATTTGATGAAAGTGGGGGGTATACTGTTCATCCTGTTCCTGCTCCATTTTCTACAATTCTTCTAGAAATTAATAATACTAATGATGGTGGTAGTAATCAAAATCTTATATTATTTATTCGTGGAAATGCTATATCAGGTGCTCCTAATATAAGGGGAACTAATCAATTACCAAATCCTCCTATTATAATAGGTATAACTATAAAAAAAATTATAATAAAAGCATGAGCTGTTACAATAGTATTATAAATTTGATCATCTCCAATTAATGATCCTGGATTTCCTAATTCAGTTCGAATTAATAAACTTAAAGAGGTTCCTACTATTCCTGCTCAAATTCCAAAAATAAAATATAAAGTACCAATATCTTTATGATTTGTTGAGAATAATCATTTTCGCTAATAAAATGGCTGAGTTATATAAGCGATAAATTGTAAATTTATTAACGAGAAATTTCTCTTTTATTAGTCTTATATTCAATTATGATATGAAATTGCAAATTTTAAGGTGTATATAAATTACTAAGGCTTAAAGAAAGTTCTTTATAAATAATTTTGAAGATTATTAGTTTAATTTAACTTAAAACCTTAAAAAAAAAATAAGGTTCTAATAATTATACCTAATAATGAGATAAATCTAGAAATATTAATGAAAATTATAGTATTATTTTTAATAAAAATTTTATATCATTTTAATTTAATAGAATAAAATATAAAAGATGAATAAATAATTCGAATATAAATAAATAATATAATTAATCTTGATATTGTAAAAATAAAAGAAATAATAAATAAATTATTAATTAATAAATAATTAATAATTATTCATTTAGGAAAAAATCCTAAAAATGGTGGTAATCCACCTAAAGATAAAAAATTAATTAAGATTGAAATTTTAATTGAAAAATTTAAATTTAAATTAAATATTTGGTTAACATAAAAAATATTAATAATATAAAATAAAAAACATATAATAAAAATAAATAATGAATATAATAAAAAATATGTTATTCATAAATTTTCTCTAATTGATAATGCTGATAATATTCATCCTAAATTATTAATTGATGAAAAAGCTATTAATTTTCGTAAGGATGTTTGATTAAAACTACTAATAGTTCCAATTAAAACATTAAAAATTATTACTAAAAATAAAAATTTTAAATTTATATAATAAGATAATAAAATTATAGGGGAGATTTTTTGTCATGTCATTAAAATAAAACAGTTAAATCAAGATAATCCTTCTATAATATTAGGAAATCAAAAATGAAAGGGAATAGATCCTATTTTTATTAATAATGATGAATTAATAAGAATAGAAATAATATTATTATTGATAAAATTTTTTAATAATAATAAGTTTAATAAAATAGAAAATAAAAAATTAATAGATGCAATAGATTGTGTTAAAAAGTATTTTAAGGATGCTTCTGAGTTTAATAAATTATTGGGGTTTGATATTAGGGGGATAAATCTTAATAAATTAATTTCTAAACCAATTCAACATCCTAATCATGAGTTTGATGAAATAGAAACTAAAGTTCTAAAAAATAAAATAAATAAAAAAAATATTTTATTAGAATTTACTATAAATAAAATTTAAAATAGAAATTTAACTTAATGAGTTTTACTCATATTAAATAATTATATTTTGGTGTAAGATGCACAATAATTTTTGAAATTATAAGATATAGTTTAATTCTATAAAATATAATAAAGGTAAAATTTTACATAATTTATTCTATCAGAATAATCCTTTTATCAGGCACTTTATTTTTAAAAAAAAGGGATTTCCTTTATATTTGGGGTATGAACCCAAAAGCTTATTTTAGCTTATTTTTAA